AGAAATACACTTTATTTATCCATGGATCCTTTACTAATACTCATTAAATTGGAAGTATTGATCCAATTAAAAAAAAATTTTGTTTCGCAATTAAATAATCCAATTTTTCAATTTTTAATTGACCCTTGGATACAAATCACGAGAATGTATATTTTTCCTCGAATCCTTCGTTAAGAGGTAAAGGATTAAATCCTTTTAAGAAATAAAGTTTTTGTTCGGAATATGAATTAAATCAAACCGAGGGATCCCTTAACTATAAAAGGGATTAATAAAACGAATCACACTTTTACCACTAAACTATACCCGCTCCAATGCGATTATTGTATATAAATGAAACTTTTGTCGAACAAAAAAAGGTAATCGGATGTAATCAAGATAGGATCCAAAACAAAATAATGATGAAAATTATAGCATTGACGTGTTTGTTTTGGTTTTGTTAGTAAACCTAATCAGATTAGTAAAAGAGCACCCCTAATTCAAAATTAAAATAAAGAAAGAACAAGTTCTTTCTTTTGCTGGAGGATTTTTGACAGAAGAGATAGGGCTCGATAAAACTATTTATGTTATGACATAAGAATGCATTGCACAACAATCCACAGTTCCTTATTTTTTTTTTCTTTTTTTCCAGTAAAGGAAAAAAATAAGAAAAGAAAGAATATTAATAATATAATAAAAAATGACACTTTGATTCTATAGAATGAAATTCCATATCATAGGAATGGAAAGATCTCTTCTTCTGATTGTTGTTTCAATAATCAATAATAAGCATTTTTGTTTTCAAACAAATCATTTTATCTATGATTTGGAATGGAACAAAAAATGGCCCGGCTAGGTACTGACCAGGCCAGGCCGTGAAAAGAAAAAAAGCTCTTTCAGAGGAAGAGGTATTCTTGCTTTTTTCTTTTTTTTTTATTCGAAATATCTCTTTATAGAACCTTTTCTTTATCTAAATGGGATTGCTTATAAAAGTAGTATATATTAAAGTTGTATATATCAATAGAGTAAAAAAAAAAAAGAGAGATAAAGAAAAGAAAGGCTTTTTTTTCAAGCCTTACTTTTTGTGTAATGTAAGATAGTAATTATCCTTTTTCAATTGGGAGAGATGGCTGAGTGGACTAAAGCGTCGGATTGCTAATCCGTTGTACGAGTTTTTCGTACCGAGGGTTCGAATCCCTCTCTTTCCGTTTCCGTTGATGACTTGTTATTTTATTTATTTTTTTTTATTTCATGTAATAAATAAGGATGTACAATAGATAAAATCCTAAGTAAGAACATTGAAAAATTAAGCAAGTAAAAAGAAAGGCCTTTTTATTCTTCACGTCCAGGATTACGTCCTGGATCATTAGATAGGAATCCAAAGATGAAGAGAGAAACAAAAAATATCACTACTGTGTAAACAAAGAGTTTGAGAGTAAGCATTACACAATCTCCAAGATCTTTTTTTTTTTTTCAAAAAAAAAGAGAATAGATTCTCCATTTTTATACCCCATATTCTATTTTGACACCAATAAAAAAATTTGACACCAATAAAAAAAATGCTTTTTCGAAATCAAAAATCAAAAAGAATTTTCAGAAATTCATTTGGAATAAGAGTCGAGTCGTTCATTAAAAAAAAATATCTTTCCTATTTTGAAATGACTCTAAAAGGGTTTTTCAATAAATGAAAAAGAATCCGAATGAGGAAAGAGGGTGAGTCAGATTTTTTGCAGCTATCTAAGAATTGTTTGAATCGAGGGTTCATGCTGTAAGACTTATCCGATCTTATCCATTGTTCCAATTTTTTTTCGAATAAATCATGTCTAGGACAGTATTAAAGATCTCATCGAAAACTTACAGCAGCTTGCCAAACAAAGGCTAAGAGAAAAAAGAGAAGGGGTATTACTGGCATAAAATCTACGATTGGATTCAAAAAAGCGTAGGCCTCAGGCAATTTGGCTAAGAAAAAACTACTTGAATAAAGGGTGGAATGAAGACAGATACAGATCAAACTAAAGATATTAAGCATAACAAACATTTTTTTTTCTTGGACTTGGAGATAATTGTATTTTGATTGAGTTATTGTTATTGATAATTGATATCCCTTAAAAATGAAAAAAAAAAGTAAGGTATACCAAAAAATCCTTCTTTGAACTCACCCAATCAAAAATCCTTCAATTCTCAAAAAAGAATAGAAGAAATCATACTTTTATACAATATCTTAATTGAATTATATGTAATGATCAATAAATTCCGTTTCATTGTATATCTATACGTGTCAAAACCCTAGGAACAATAGAGTCCATAGATATTTTCGATTGGAATTGACGAACAACCAAAAACAATAGTACTCTTTAGTAGTATTGAATAGAAATTGAAATGGGGCGTGGCCAAGTGGTAAGGCAACGGGTTTTGGTCCCGCTATTCGGAGGTTCGAATCCTTCCGTCCCAGGGAATACCTATTCTATATATAGATAGAAATATCTATTATCAGAATGAAGAAAGGTTTTCTTTTTGAACTACCTTCTCTACTCTTTATCTTTAAGAGTTAAATATTGGATATTATGTGATTCTTGTTTCTGATTTTTAATGATTCTATTCTTCTTTAAATCCTATTTTTTCACAAATTAAATTGAACTAAGATACATATAGATGGAACTGAATCGAGTTGTGATCTAGGAACATAGATTCGAAGAATTGGAAATAAAGAAAAAAGGGGGTTGTAAAAGAGGTTGAATGCGCTTTTCATCGTATGTCCATCCCCTTATACTTTGAATATTGAATATTCATATTGAAGTTTAAGTTAGTTACTTCGAAAAGCCTTATGTCCCATATAATAAGAATTAATTAACAATGTAAGATAGCAATTTCACTAGCTGTGCTTGTACAAATTGGATTAAGAAATAATCAAGTTACATACATATAACGTATCTATTTTCTTTGAACCTCATTTTTAGGTATTTCATTTCGTATTTGATTTGGTTCTCCTAAATAATTGTAAATATATGTAATAATATAGGCAGGGGGGTAATTCATACATCCTATATTCTATTCCCCTTGTTTTAAATAAAAATTATTGAACGAACCCCCTCAAAGAAACTACGCGTAAAATGAGGAAATGCTTAATGTATTATTGTCGTTCTATTTCAGTGATAACCTTTTTTGGTTTTTTGAAAAAGATTTTGGATCCGTTAATTTGAAATATTCTATATTGAATATTCATAATTCATTCCAATGACAATTGTTCAGTCTATCTGATAGAGGGAATTCTTTTTTTTTTTTTTTATGATTTTCTTTTTCAGTATGAAATGAAAGAAAAAGAGCCTAAATCTTCCTTTACATCAACTTTTTTTTCCACTCCACGAAAAAAAAGAAATAAATTTCTTTTTCTATCTATCTATATTTTTTTAATCACTGATGTTTAGTTTTAATTCAAAGATGAATTATTTATGATGATAAATGCAATCTTTAGTAAAACTTTATTCAAATAGTGATATCCAGGTAGTTTTTTTTTCAATTCAATAACTATTTGAATTGAATGATTTCTTATGAGTATTTGATATTCGAAGAAGTCTAAGATTGTTGAATATATCCTCTCAAGTTACTTGAAGATTCAATGTAGATTCAATACAAAGAACTTTTTTCTTACTAATATTTAGAAACCTAATATTTCGAAATTAATAATTAATAAATAAAATAAAAATATTGCATTCATCCAGTAAAAAGAAAATCGAGGATTAAATTGAATCCTTTCTAAGACTTCTTTAGAAACCAATGTAACGACCGAACAAATGACTATTCATGATTCCCTAATTGAATCAATTACATTACATATCAGTTCCAAACTAGAGGAATGTTATGGTAAAACTTCGTTTGAAACGATGTGGTAGAAAGCAACGTGCGACTTGAAGGACATGATCAGTTGTGGATTCTTACACCCACCCTTTTTATTCGATAGGAATGAAGGTGCTCTTGGCTCGACATCCTTTGTTCTGTTCCACTCGAACCCTCATTTTTTCTTGGGTTGTAGTGGAAACAGTATGTGATGTAGCTCGAGTAGAAAGTATTGATTAATTTCTCAGGGCAAGGATCTAGGGTTAGTGCCAATTAATAAGTTGGAACAACTTCGTAAGTGTAGTCTATTTTCGATTTCTAAATTGAAAGGATCCAATTCGAGCAAGTTTCAAATCCAAAAAAGGAAAATTTGTTGGAATTAGTGAAACTCTTTTGATCAAAAGTGTATCTTGCGGGAATCAACCGTTTATGATTCTTTGATAGAAATAAATCAGAAAAAGGGCCATGTTGCTGCCATTTGGAAACGATTAAAAATCACCGAAGTAATGTCTAAACCCAATGATTCAAGGCAAAGACAAAATATTTTGGAACAAGGAAATATCTTTTTTTTAATTGTCTCGACAACTAGATCAAGAGTAAGAAGTCCAAATATATTCGAAATGAGACAAAGAAAAAGGGGTTAGAGACCACTCAAAAAATCAAATACATAAGGGTTTTCTTTTGAGCTATTTCATATTTCCGAGTTACTCAACTTGAGTTTTGAGAATACAAATTATTTTTTTTTGATAAAGAAAAAGAAGAATAAAAAAGTATTAAATAATCATAGTCTAATTTATTTGATTTAATGCTTTTATAGATCTATTTGACATTCAAATTGTATACATAGACATATCTTCTAATTTCTCGAGCCGTACGAAGAGAAAGCTTCGTATACGTTTCTAGGGGGGGTTCTAGTTTATCTACGTCTATCCCAATGAGCCGTTTATCGAATCGTTGCAATTGATGTTCGATCCCGAAGAGAAGGAAGAGATCTTTGGAAAGTGGGTTTTTATGATCCGATAAATAATCAAACGTATTTAAATATTCCTGCTATTCTATTTTTTCTTGAAAAAGGCGCTCAACCTACAGGAACTGTTTATGATATTTTAAAGAAGGCGGGGGTTTGTTTTTACAGAATTTCGTGTTAATTAAAGGAAAGTCAATTAATGAAATACAAAAGAAGAGGGTGT